GATATGAAAAATCTTTGTATTGTTCTTTTTTTTTTTTTTAGATTCAATTATGTATCGAGAGATTAGTATGAAATAAAAGGTATTTCCCGTTGGGAAGCCTATTTAGCGTTACAAACCTTTTTGTTTTCACGCCGAAGGGCTCTTAACAATATTTATGTTCTAAAAAAAAAGAGTGCGAAAAAAAAACAAAAATTTTCCTTTTTTGGTTGGATTAAAAAGAAACTTTGGGATTGCTAAATCAAAGATAAAAAAATCAAATATAAAGCAACGGAGCCATCATAGTATTTTTTAACCCCTCCGAAGGGAAGGGTGGCATTTTGATCATTTACCCGTATTTCTTTTTTTATCTTTCTTGAGTGGAAAGTAGGGGTCAATTTGATTATAGAGCCGTATGCAATGCACAAAAGATGATGCCCGTACGGTTGTTCAATTCTATCTTTTTTCCTATTATTCTTTATCTTTCTTTTCTGTTCGTTTCACCACATCAGAGGGAAAACCCTTATATCATCAGGGTAATGATCCATCAACCCGCTAGTTCTTTTTATGAAGCGCAGACGGGAGAATTTATCCTAGAAGCGGAAGAACTGCTGAAACTACGCGAAACCATCACAAGGGTTTATGTACAAAGGACGGGAAAACCGTTATGGGTTGTATCTGAAGACATGGAAAGAGACGTTTTTATGTCAGCAACAGAAGCCCAAGCTTATGGAATTGTTGATCTTGTCGCAGTTCAATGACAAAAAAAAATGGATTTTGTGAAAATCCGTGATTTAAGATTTTCTCTCCAAGTTTTCTAATTAAATAGAAAAAATTCATAATCATACGGTTAGGATCAATCTAAACCAGCCCATATATGTATATGAGTCAACATGCCAACTATTAAACAACTTATTAGAAATACAAGACAGCCGATTCGAAATGTCACAAAATCCCCCGCTCTTCGGGGATGTCCTCAGCGTCGAGGAACATGTACTAGGGTGTATGTGCGACTCGTTTCGATCCTGAGCAAAAGCAAGAAAACGAATTTCCCGTATGAATAATCAGTACCACTAAATAGATAGTGAATGGAGAAAGGAACTCCATTCACTATCTAAAACTAAAAAAAAGCAAATTGATCCCTCTATTGCGATTGTGTCTAAAGTTTATGGTTTCTATTGGTGCGAACCCAATCACCCAAATTTCCGATGAGAAGCAATTCTCCATTGATAGCAAATGGTTATCCATTAAACGGAGGAAATCTTATTGAAAAAAAAAAAGAAAAATCAGGTTTTCACTCGGTCAAGAACGGACTACGAGGGTCAGCTACCCCAGCTAACTTGCATAAGTAAATACCGTTACTGTATACGTGGGTCTGATTTCGAAAGACCTGTTACTGAATAATTCACGGGTAGAGCCAAAGAGTGTGGTATGAACTATACAAGTTACCAATAACATTGATGAAATGAAGTAAAGGCTCCGGTGTATAAAGAAGACCTCGCCGTTTAAGAAGTAACCATAGAAACGATGGAACCCCACTATTTCTATTTCTTTATCCATTTTTCTATTTTTTTTTATTGATTCAACTAGCAAAGGAAAGTTCCTTATTTCTTTCGTATTTCGCAGTAAAATACCTAAAAAATCGTGGCCAGGAAGGTTTAGAGTAGCCAAAGCCATTGGTATTTTTTTTTACACATTGGAAAAATCCGTTTGGTTATTCAAATAGACCGAGACGTGGAAAAGAATAACTGAAAGAAAAGAAATCAATTAGTTATTTGTCAAAGTTTTATTTATTCAATGACCAGAATTAAACGCGGATATATAGCTCGGAGACGTAGAACAAAAATTCGTTTATTTGCCTCAAGCTTTCGAGGGGCTGATTCAAGACTGACTCGAACTATTACTCAACAGAAAATAAGAGCTTTGGTTTCGGCTCATCGGGATAGGGATAAGCAAAAAAGAAATTTTCGTCGTTTGTGGATCACTCGGATAAACGCAGTAATTCGAGAAGGGGGGGTATACCATATTTATAGTGTATTAATACATGATCTATACAAGAGAGAGTTGCGTCTTAATCGTAAAATACTAGCCCAAATAGCTATATCAAATAAAAATTGTCTTTATATGATTTCCAACGAAATCAGAAAAGAAGTAGATTGTAAAGAATACACCAGAATAGAATAATTTTATGGAGTTCCCCGGAGCATGAACTCCGGGAAGGTAGAGTCGCAATTAATATGAGAAAATAGCCTAAAAAGAAATGAACACGTTCAATAGAAAATCTTTTTTTTCGTTTTGTTTTCCTGACATAAACGATAATAAGATCGGGCTTCTCGGATCTGTGTCGAACAAAAAACCAATCCACGCTTGAGTTCGGATTGGAATTCTGATTCAAGTGAACAAAGAATAAGCCTATTTCTTTCTGGTTCTAAGACGAGTAATTCTAGCGGTCGATTCAGCTCTTTCAAATTGTTTCTCATTATTGAGAAAAGGTAACAAAGATAAAATACGAGCTTGTTTTATAGCAATAGTAATTAATCGTTGTTGTTTCAAGGTCAATCTATTTACTCGTCTAGATAATATTTTTCCTTGTTCACTAATAAATCGACTAATTAAATTCATGTTTTTATAATCAATTCGATCCCCCGATTGAATCGGGGGCAAACGCCTACGAAAAGATCGCTTAGATTTAAGAAAAGGTCGTTTGGATTTATCCATGGTTTATTTGTTTAGTTTATTTGTTATCCCGAAAATCCTATTTCTTAATTGTCATTTTAACCCACAAAAGTATTTTTTTATTAATTTAATTAATAATTAAATTAATTAAAATGAATAAAATGAAATAGTAAAATATGTTCTATTTAGATTTCAATATGCTCTATGTTGTTCTATATAATGTTCTTTTTAGCCTTGAAAGGCTAAGATTCGATCTATTTCTTTATTTCCCTATGAATCGTATGATTGGAACAACAGGGACAGAATTTTCTCAATTCTAATTGATTAGGCGTATTGTGCCGGTTCTTTTGAGTAATATATCTGGAAATGCCCGTTGATACCTTCTTAACGCCGGTTCGGATACAACCCTTACATTCCAAAATCACCGTTACGCGTGCATCTTTCCTCTTAGCCATGAATCTCCTTTTGATTTTTGATTTACTCAAGACTTCTATTTCAACTCGAAGAACAGGATCTCAGTTAAAGATCCTGTATTCTTGCCCTAGACTCACATTTTCCTACTCTATTGCTTCTATTATTAATTATTAATATTATTAATATTAATATTCATCTAATTCGAATTTGAACCCGAGTCTCCCAGACGTTGAATTCACTTTTATACTTTCTCTTTCGTCCCTTATTCGAAAAAGGGAAAAAAGAGAAAGGGGGAGGAGGGATTAGTTAGAGATATTTGATTATATCTCTAATCTTCTTCATTCCTTCCGATGCCAATAACTAGAATGAAAAAAAGGGGAATGTCAGCGCATCCGGGAAAAAACGATTAATCTCTATCAATAGACCTGCTAAAGCCCCGAACCAGAGCGTACTTAGTACTGGGGCAACGGAGAGATATGTTTTTAGATCTCGCATTGAAAAATCTCCTTTTTTATTTAAATACATAAAGATGATGCATATATGATATGATCAGATGCATATGTGGTTAAGGGACACTTAGAGTTGTACACAGAATCCCTAATTAAAATGTAAAACGATCCATAAGGTTTTCCTTTTCTTATTATTATAAGTTAAATGAGACAAAAAAGACGAAATGGGTAGCAAAGTTGTGTTGCTCAATGGAGGAAATAGGCACGTGGAAAAAAAGACGGGAATTCTCTACAATGACACTATAGAACGATTCAAGGGATGTGGCGCAGCTTGGTAGCGCGTTTGTTTTGGGTACAAAATGTCACGGGTTCAAATCCTGTCATCCCTACCTATTACTGCTCCTTTGAGCAGTAACGAGGAATCCATTTAGATTGATTCCAATTGCGCGGAATCATTCATTTTTATGAAACTTTTTATGAAACTATAGATTAGAATATATGCATACAAAATAAAACAAAATAAAATGGATTGGGGTTAGAAACAGAATCCTTTTTTCTTTACAGTCTTTTCAAGAAAGCGCTCTTAGTTCAGTTCGGTAGAACGTGGGTCTCCAAAACCCGATGTCGTAGGTTCAAATCCTACAGAGCGTGATTTTTTCTTCGTAGATCGAATTAGGCTCAATCACTTGCATAGCATTGACCTTCTGGAGATTAAAGAAGGGGAAAAAGAAATTTTAAATTAATCAAAGGTCCAACTGATCACCACGCCTGTATTGTAAATATGCAGTTACGAATAATCCAGCCAAAGTAATAGGAATTAGACCCAACACGATTCCAAATAAAAAAACTTCAATCATTTCATTTGTTTGAAAAGGAGAAAAAAAGAGGAAATATCTATACCTAAATATTAATCAGAATTGACGTGAATCTCAACAACCAAGAATTGAAAATTGACGTGATATGGAACTATAGAATATATGGAATCTTACAGAAGAATTTCCTTTCTTAATTCTTTCTTTCAAATAGAAATTTTAAATAAGTCGTATCTTGCTCAGACCAATAAATAAGGCTGAAGTTATAGTTAAAGCTACTAGTAGAAAACCGAAATAACCAGTTATAGTAAGCATGAAGGGGCTAAATGAAATGTGGTATTTTTATACATATGTTTCGAAAGCATTTACCTGAGTTTCCCAATAGGAGGATATACAAAAACACGAATTGAAATTTCTTTTTTCAATTGAAAGTTTTTGATTTATCTATCATTAGAGGTGGCACGAACAAAGATAAAGTGACAGGCATATAAAATGAAACTCCTTTTAAATTATTATTTGTGAATTCCATTATTATTATGGAATACAATTTTTACATTTTTTCTTTTCATTTTTTAAAAAAGCCTCGTTTTTGCAGTTAGATCAAGATTTGGGTTGAGATCCAATTACAATTATTGATTCCAATTTTTTATTCTTTCTTCGCTTTCTTTCATCG